AACCCCGCCAGGAATGTAATAGGGTGTCTCCCGATTGTTTCACAGAAACAGAGACAGTAAGGCTTAGATGTGAGATAGAGGTATGTGATAGATAGTTATCGATCTTGATGGTATATTTTTAGGCCTTTTGCTTATGAAAGGCAACAAACAATAGGTCTTACTATTCCTACATGTTCCATTAGTAAGATTCCCTTGAAACTTCCAAGGGGTAACTGTGTATCTTGCTTGTGATTAATGCTTCCCAATTCTACCAGAAATCATATAGGAACTTGTTACGAGTGTATTCATTGGATTGGTTCATCAATAGCATTAGGTCAGAATCCCATTTTGACTCCGCACCATTGATTCCACTATTATTAATGATAAATAATGGAATAATTCCTTCATATTCATAGAGATAGGGGACATAATTCACATGGATATAGTAAGTCTCGCTTGGGCTGCTTTAATGGTAGTCTTTACATTTTCCCTTTCACTCGTAGTATGGGGAAGAAGTGGACTCTAGGGGTACTACTAATTGATAATTGAGTTGAGTAATCGAATTGTATCAATTGTTTAATAGATCATTCTGCGAAGCTAAAAAAAAATATACCCATTTCAAAAATTCTACCAGAATCCAGTAATATATGAATAAGAACCCTTCGATCAAACAAAGATTTCAATGATTTGATTCCCATGTTCGTATTTCCAAACTGAACACACATGATAGGAAATGGAAATTTTTTCCAACCGAATTCTTCCTAAATATTCTATTTCGATGAACCGGCCCTTACCAGAATTATGGATATTACAATGAGGAGCAACCAACCCCTATTTTTTTTCCCTTTTATATAATTTATATAATATATGCCCATACCATTCTTCCTACATTGATTGTTTCGATAGATCTCGGGATCCATATTGAAAATAATCAGAAACTTAGGAATTAGAAGAGTTGACGTTCGATTATTTCAGATTGATCGGAATCAATACAAATGGATGTAGCGAAGAAATAGAATTGGAGTGCTATTTACATGTAGACATATGTAGATACATATTATAGATTGATCCATATCAAGCACATATCTTTATACAACTTTATACAATACAATAATAGATAGTGTGGTAGAAAGAACTATATGAACCTTTCTACCACACTATCTATTATACTGCTGACTCCAATCCACTCATTTCATTTAAGACTTGGGATTTGAATCCCTTTCATTTCTTCAATCATTGATAAGAACTAATAAGTCAAGTTTCATTCAAATTAATCATTTTGACTGACTGTTTTTACGTAGATGATAAGTAAAAAAGCAGTAGGAACTAGAATGAACAGCGCAGTAGCAATAAATGCGAGAATATTGACTTCCATAATCTCATCGTTTTTTTTTTGCTTTGCAATAACTCGGGATCTAATCCCATAGAGATAATAAGTCTTTCTCCTGAAAATTCCATGGGATGGATTGCATCCTGATGATACTGAATCGGATCAATATCATGAATAACAATATCTGATCTATCAAATCGGATTCATCGTCGAGAATTGAATAGTATAACATAGGAAGATCCTTTATCCATACCGAATCCAAAATGGGATTCCTGATTCAATCAAGAATCCCATTGAATTTCTCATTTCCACTCTTTCTTTTCTATAACCTACCGTCTTCCTTATACAATCATCTGATGAGGTATTATCTAACCGGTGTTCCATTGGTCACAGACCCAAACAGTAGGAGTGAAATGGAAAAAAGGATGAGTTAAGTTCTAAGCGAAGTTTTTGTGATGATCTAATCTTCTTGGGAGACAGAGAAGTGTGATAAAAATGGGTCCCGGTATAAAAAAAGATCGAATATTCCGAGAAATTCACTATTTTATTTATTGATTTTGTTCTTTCTTCGATGGGGTAAAATAGGAAGAAAAAAATCTATTCATTCCTTCCCTCCCTAGAACAAGACAAGAGAGGCGGATCTTTGTTTGATCTTTTATTATATTAGTATCCTCTTTCCTTGGATTGAGGACTGAGACACATACATCAAAAAGAAAGTATGCAATTCAAATGAGATAGATAAATTGTTTTCAATTCGTAATTGAGGTTACACAAAATCGGAGTTAGAAAAGGGGGTAGGTTTCATCTGAAAAGTACTCTGTCGCTGTCGGGGTAACTATATTCTATATTAAGTTAATTGTGTATCGTACAATAAACGAATACAATTTGTGTATGTGTTCCCAGAAAACATATGGGTACTCTATTTCATTCCATTGATCAGGAGCAATCGAAAAAGCCAGACCAGTACAGTCTCTCTTGGAATCCTAAATATGGTGATACCACCGATCAATTCAATCTACATATGTCTCTCTCCCATCAATCGGTACTAGTTGAAGTAATTGAAATTACCGTATTTGTCCGATGAGAAATGCGAAACGAAAAACGAAAGAAATAAGGTCCACCGCTGAAAATTCAATTCTTCCCCTTGCCCCCCCTTCACAGAAAATGGAGAGATGAATTGATGGATTCATCGGATTCTAGGTCGGGACTGACGGGGCTCGAACCCGCAGCTTCCGCCTTGACAGGGCGGTGCTCTGACCGATTGAACTACAATCCCAGGGAAATGAGTTATACAGCATACATATTCTCATACATATTCTTATAATTTCTTTATATTTATAATTGCCGTGTTTTACCAGAAACACGAGTGATTGATATTCACATGGATATGAACTATAGTGAGAGTGACACGGATTACTAGTAATCCTGTGGTTATTGCCACATCGATTGATAAGATAATCAACCTTTCAATGAAAAAAAAGGACTCTTTTTTTCTTTACTCCTTCTTATATTTACAGATTATTAATCTAGATCGTTAGAAAGATCAGAACGCGTGGGAACAAATGAACAAAGAAATAGGGATATAGCAGAAAAAATGGACCATTTATTCCTCTATATCAGGCATTTCTGGAGGACAAATTGGTTATATCATCCCCATGGATCGGCGAATTATTGGGCCGAGCTGGATTTGAACCAGCGTAGACATATCGCCAACGAATTTACAGTCCGTCCCCATTAACCGCTCGGGCATCGACCCAGGAAGAATCAATTCTAGGCTTATTGATAATCCATGATCAACTTCCTTTCGTAATACCCTACCCCCAGGGGAAGTCGAATCCCCGCTGCCTCCTTGAAAGAGAGATGTCCTGAACCGCTAGACGATAGGGGCATACCTGCCCGATCGCCATCATATTATGCTCATAGTATGAGCAGTTTTTTGGAATTGTCAATATAATGTAATGGCATGACTAGATCCGAAGAATCTTTCTTGCTTCCACAATTACATAGAATTTTTTGATTGTTCATTCATGAACCATCATATATATATGACGAAGTATAGGATCCCCTCAGCGGGGATTTGTCCGACAAAAAAAAAGTCAAACCCCATTTCTTCAATTTTCACTCATTGATTCGCTCATCGTTAAGACGAGATATGCCTCACTAACACTAAGCCAGGAAATTCAGAAATGATAGAATTTTTTTTTGATTGATTCAAAAAGGTGATGTAGAACTCGTAAATCTGGGAAGGGATTGACAAGTAATCGAAAAGATTCTTTTTTTTTTCTATAAGAATTCAGTTCAGGGTACGAGTCGAATCCTTCATCACATGATTCGATGAAATATTTTGGATCTATGTCGGATTGGTACATGTATCAATCAAGTGAATCTCGCATCGATGGGTCAATAAAAGCAAAGCAATTAGGAGCGAAACAATTCATTGCATTGATATTTCTCAAATATAAATAATCATTTGATTTGACCCTAGAACTTCCTAGGTAAATCAAATGGCTTGTTCTTGAATGAGCCCCCTATGCATACATGTATATATGTACATATAGTCTATACATAGATACATGCAGTAGACTCATAGTGGTTAGTGGCCTCTTCATGAATTGAAGAAAATGGCCCTTTTAACTCAGTGGTAGAGTAACGCCATGGTAAGGCGTAAGTCATCGGTTCAAATCCGATAAAGGGCTTTTCCCACGAAGCTCCCGCCTTAGTCTTCATTTTTCATCGGAGAATAGAGATATTATTGATATTTGTAATAAAAAAAAGGTAAACGGACCGCATAATGAGTTATCATTCTAATGAGTTATAGGTATAAAGTTGAACATTTGTTCATTATGATAATAAGGAATCCCACTTATTAGGAGGACTACTATGTCACTACAGGCTATACTCCTCCTCATGTTTCATTATTTATATTTTTGGTCCCGGGACATGGATATTCGAGATAATACCCAATCTCAATTATGAATCGACAAACCAAAGTTTTACTACTTCTCCATTGTTCCAATTAAATCCATCGGAAAAATTAGAAATCAAGAAAAGAAAAAGTAAGTGGACCTGACCCATTGAATCATGACTATATCAGCTATTCTGATATTCAAATTGGATAGAGATAAAATTGTAGAAGCGGACCCTTTTTTTATTTCCTTGGACCACGCAAGAATTTGTCGATATTTCCGATTGAATCTTCTTGTTCCTGGATGCTCCATAGGAATAAATCGCTATTCCCTTCCTCCACAGAGAAACCATTTATTCCGAGTCACAAGAGCAATATATTTTTCAATATCTTTCTTTGATTCCAGAAAAAGATCAGTTTATATCTATATAGGATTTCGATATAGATATCAGATCATGGCTTCATGTACCAAATATTTCCATATTGATGCATCAGAAATTTTTGTTCCGCCAATGCAATGGAGAGCGAATGCGAGAAAGGGACTTTCATTTAAGTCTCCTATTATTTAATATTTAATTTAGGGACATGGACAAAAAAATAGGGAATTTTCCTTTTTTTTTTCTGCCGGATAAAGGTAAAGTAAAGAGGGAAATATTCGAAGTTTCTTTTTTTTTTGGTTCGACCCGTGAAAAGATATACTCTGGAATTTTCGATTCATTCGAAAGAAATATAATAAAGAAGACAATAACAAACAAAAAAGAATCCAAAAAAAAGAAAAGAGTAATA